TTTTTGCACTATTATAATAATAAAAATTAATGCGTTTGGGGGGATGAAAACCCTTAATCTCGAGGCTTTCCTGTTTCCGGGGGGTTTGCAGGAACGTTAGTCATGTCTGGAGATTAAGGGGGTAGGGGGGTTTAACGTCCGTAAACGAGGGGGAAACTCAGAGTTAGATGAAAGGAACACCAACACTTTATGTCCTTGATATCACTTATGTAATTCTTTAAATTATGTCTTTTCACCACTCATACATTTTACTTGCAAGCAAGAGAAAATGATCACCCTTGTCAACAAGTCTTAGCGCTGCACTCTGAAATGCCAAGTGAAAGGAAACCAAAAAAAAAACCCCTAGCACATTAGAGTGAACGCCCGGCATGGGGGGTAACGAGTACTATGTATTACCACCATTAACTTATGCCAGCGTCAAGGAAAGAATGGGGGATGATACCAATCAATGGCCCTGAAATAGGAACCAAATGCCAGGAATAATTCACTGTGTGCGACCCCCACAATAGTTGTCCCTCACCTTCAATAACCGTGGGAGTTCTGAAAAGCAACTGATGCAATTCTTGTCTGCAACTGAATCTCGGAAGTTACCAGATATTGAGTCCTGGTATATATATACTTGAAACAAATTTGCAATTAAATCTATTTTAACCTGTATATCTCTACATGACATTCTTAATTTCATGATTAGCTGATGGTATAAATGGTATATTTCGATTAATGTTGATAATACATATATGTCCTAGTTCATTATTATATATGGTCTATATCTATATATGGGGTTAATGCATATATGCACTATACGTGCACCTGTGTTCAAAGATACTGTAAATAACAGTAGGTTGTTCAAAGAATAGTTTAACTGAAGAATCCTAGCTTTGGGAGTTAGGGGTAAGAGTTAAAATCTCTTTTCTTTGAAGCAATGGGGAGGAATTTAACCTCCGGCGTCCGGTTTACAAGACCGGCGCTCTGGCGCTGAGCTACCAATGCAAGAAAGGTTCAGTAGTTTGTTCTCCAGAAGCCCTGTGAGGGGGAAGAGAACAAGGAAAATAAAGAAGTAGAGGGCAGAAGCGACTTGTCCAATAATAATGTAGGGGTCCTCGACTGGCATTCCTCCAATTCATGTTAAAATAGCAATGTCTGCGACGAGGGTTCAGAAGATAAATTGTGAGAAGGGTCGAAAGGTGAGGCTTCGGTGTTTAGACGTGTGGAGAATAGGTACTAATATTAAAATCAAGATTGAGGCTAAAAGGGCTAGTACACCACCTAGTTTATTGGGGATGGATCGAAGGATTGCGTAGGCGAACAAGAAGTATCACTCTGGCTTGATGTGGGGAGGTGTGACAAGTGGGTTGGCGGGGGTAAAATTGTCTGGGTCTCCCAAGTAATTGGGTGAGAATAGTGCTAAGCAAGCAAGGGCGAGAAACAGGACGATGAAGCCTAGGAGGTCTTTGTAGGTGAAGTATGGGTGGAAGGGGATTTTATCAGCATTGGGGTTAAGACCAACTGGGTTGTTGGAGCCGGTCTCATGGAGGAAAAGGAGATGAAGAAGTGTAACGGCAGCAACAATGAATGGAAGAAGGAAGTGGAATGCGAAGAATCGCGTGAGAGTGGCGTTATCTACTGAAAAGCCGCCTCAGATTCACTGGACAAGGGTGCCCCCTACGTAGGGGACTGCGGATAATAGATTGGTAATTACTGTGGCTCCTCAGAAGGACATCTGGCCTCAGGGTAACACGTAGCCAACAAAAGCGGTTGCTATCACTAGGAGAAGCAGAACTACGCCGATGTTTCAAGTTTCCTTGTACATGTAAGAACCATAGTAAAGTCCTCGCCCAATGTGTAGGTAGATGCAGATGAAGAAGAAAGAGGCTCCGTTGGCGTGAAGGTTGCGGATGAGTCATCCGAAGTTAACGTCTCGGCAAATATGTGCTACTGAAGAGAAGGCCGTGGCAATATCTGAGGTGTAATGTATTGCTAGAAATAGGCCGGTGCCCAGCTGAATTACCAAACATAATCCAAGTAGTGAGCCAAAGTTTCATCAGATAGAGATGTTGGAGGGGGCAGGGAGATCTACGAGGGCGTCGTTGGCGATTTTTAGTAGGGGGTGGGTTTTTCGGAGGTTTGCCATTAAGTAGTTTCTGTAGTTGAATAACAACGGTGGTTTTTCAAGTCATTGGTCCTGGTTAAAAACCTGGTGGAAATTATGTTAACTCCTGTTTTATTGTTTTTATTTGGTGGAATTGTAGGGTCAATTGGTGCTGCTGCTAACCCTTCCCCATGTTTCCCGCTCCTAGGATTGGTGTTTGTAGCTGGTATGGGTGGGTCGGTAACACTGATGCATGGTGCTTCGTATCTCTGTTTTATTCTTCTTTTGGTGTACTTGGGTGGCATGTTAGTAGTATTTGCTTATACTTCAGCTATGGCTGCTGATCCATATCCTGAGACTCTTGGTTCACTTGGGGTTTTAAAAGGCCTAATTAGTTACTTGTGTGGGGCATTCGTAATGTGTATTTTCCTGTGGCGGGGCTGAGCGGCAGAGTCTGGCGATTTTGCGTTTGAAGGGGATGACTTCAATATGTCTCGAGGAGACATAGAGGGGGTGGCATATATATATTCTGTTGGGGGCTGAGGTTTGATAATGTGCGGGTGGGGACTATTGTTGACGTTGTTCGTAGTAATAGAGTTGATTCGGGGTCCTAGTCGGGGGGCTCTTCGGGCAGTTAGATAAGAGTGAGGGCTACAGCTAGTATCAGCGCTAGAATAAAGAAAACAAGATAGGCTGCAATTTTGCCGTGTTGTGTGTTGCTGGTTGCCGTTACTAGGGGGAGGCTTAGGGAGGTCAGGGCTTTTGGGCCCGTCTTCTCTAGCCAGGTCTGGTCAATTGTTTGACTAGCAATGACTTGTCCTAGCACAAGGTTAAGTTTAGGGGGAAGGCGGTGTATGATAGCTGGGAAGAACCCTAGTATGTTGGAGAAGTGGTGGGGGGCAAGTCCAGGGGTAGGTTTAAATTGCTTGTTTGTGAGGGAGGCTAGTTCTAGTGCTGTTAGCAGGCCTAACACGGTGACTACAAGGGCGCCTAGTTTAAGAAGCGGGGGCATAGTTATTACGGGTGTCTTTAATGGAAGAATAGACGAGGTGATGATAAGGCCAGCAATGATGCTTCCCCACGCTAGTCGTTTGATGGGGTTAATGACAGTGGGGTTGTTTTCGTTGATGGGCGAGAGAGAGGGAAATCGAGGCTGACCTATAGAAACAAAGTAAACTACCCGAAGGCTATAGACGGCGGTGAAAGAGGTGGCTAGAAGGGTTAAGATGAGGGCTCAGGCGTTTAGATGGGAGGTGTTAAGGGCTTCAATGATGGCGTCCTTAGAGAAAAAGCCCGCTAAGAAGGGGGTACCAGTTAAGGCAAGGCTGCCGATCGTCAAGCAGGAAGAGGTGAAGGGGGTTAAATGGTGCATGCCCCCTATTTTTCGGATGTCCTGTTCGTCGTTTAAGCTATGAATAATGGAGCCAGAGCAGAGGAAGAGTATTGCCTTAAAAAAGGCGTGCGTGCAGATGTGCAGAAAAGCTAGTTGTGGTTGGTTAAGGCCGATGGTTACTATCATTAATCCTAGTTGACTTGATGTTGAAAATGCAACGATTTTCTTGATATCGTTTTGTGTGAGTGCGCAGGTTGCTGTAAATAAGGTCGTCAGTGCCCCAAGGCAAAGGCAGGTGGTTAAGGCGGTTTGATTCCCTTCTAGCAATGGGCTCATTCGGATAAGCAGGAAAATGCCCGCAACTACCATGGTGCTGGAGTGGAGTAGTGCTGATACTGGGGTGGGGCCTTCTATGGCTGAGGGAAGTCAGGGGTGGAGTCCAAACTGAGCGGACTTACCGGTGGCAGCAATAATGAGCCCGATTAGTGGAAATGTGAGGTCGTAGTTGTTAGCAATCGAAAAGATTTGTTGTATTTCTCAGGAGTTTAGGTTTGTTGCTAGTCAAGCCATTGTAAAAATCAGTCCAATATCTCCGACTCGGTTATAGAGGACTGCTTGGAGGGCGGCTGTATTTGCGTCTGCTCGGGCGTATCATCAACCGATGAGTAGAAACGATATAATGCCCACCCCTTCTCACCCAATGAACAGCTGAAATATGTTGTTTGCTGTTACCAGAATAATTATGGCAATAAGGAAAATGAGGAGGTACTTAAAGAATCGGTTCATATTTGGGTCTGCATGTATGTATCATGAGGCGAATTCTAGAATGGATCATGTTACATATAGGGCCACGGGAGTAAAAATAATTGAGTAGTGGTCGAACTTGAGACTAATATTTACATCAAAGGTAGTAGTATTTGTTCATGATCAGGTTGTGATAATTGCTTCTGCGCCCTCGGATAAGAAAAGGAAAAGGGGAAATAAGCTAACAAAGAAGGCCAGTTTAATGGCTGTTTTTACTTTATTAACGGCTCAGTCCGGGGTTGAGGGTTTAGGGGATAAAGTAGTGAGGAGGGGGTAGATCAGAAGTCCAAAGATAACGATTAGGCTTGACGTCATTATAATTGCGGTGGGGTGCATAGCTACTACTTGGATTGCACCAAGTTTTGGATGCCTAGACCACGGATGAGCTGTTATCCTTTAGGAGCGCGCGTTATGAGTGAGCCTCGGAGTCCAACCGAGGGGTCAGGAGTTTAGCAGGCTCTGATGCTGCAAGCCTCTCTCGGTGGACAAGGGGGCTTTAACCCCTGTCTTTAGAACCACAAACTAAGATTTTCATTAAACTATGTCTACAGATGGTTCAGCCTCAGATGAGCTCCGGCTTAAGAATTAGGAGGAGCAGGGGCAGTAAATGTAGTGTGAGCAGCAAGTGTTCTCGAGTGTGGGTGGGTTCAAGGCCAATAATATGTGTTGGAAGAGGTCCCCGTTGTGTTATCAGGAATATATAAAGGGAGTAGCCAGCGGTAATTAGTGTTCCGGCTCCTGTCAGCAGGAGAGTAAACCAGGACCAGTTAACTAGAGAAGTAATAATCATAAGTTCTCCTATCAGATTCGGAAGTGGGGGGAGGGCAAGGTTTGCTAGACTGGCTAGGAACCATCATGACGCTATTAGGGGAAATACTGTCTGTAGTCCTCGTGCAAGAAGTATAGTTCGGCTGTGCGTGCGCTCATAGTTTGTGTTAGCTAGGCAGAATAGGGCTGATGATGTCAGGCCATGAGCGATTATAAGAATAAGGGCCCCTGTAAAGCTTCAGGGTGTTTGAATAAGAATTGCTGCTGCAACAAGGCCTATGTGGCCGACAGAGGAGTAAGCAATGAGGGATTTTAGGTCCGTTTGGCGAAGGCAAATAGACCCTGTTATAATTACCCCCCATAGTGCTAGGATAATAAATGGGTAGCAGAGTTCTTTGGTTAAAGGCTCTAGAACAATCATAATTCGCATTATCCCGTAGCCCCCCAATTTAAGCAAGACTGCTGCCAGGACTATGGAGCCTGCAATTGGGGCTTCAACGTGTGCTTTAGGTAGTCATAGGTGAATTCCATAAAGGGGTATTTTGACTAGGAAAGCCAGAAGGCACCCAGCTCAAAGAAGTTTGTCTGCAAACGATGTTATGGGTGAGGCGGGGGAGTAGTGGATAATGAGGAGGGATGTAGTCCCTGTGCAGCTTTGGAGGTAGAGGATTGATACTAGAAGTGGAAGGGATCCAGCAAGGGTATAGAAGAGGAAATACGTGCCGGCGTTTAGGCGCTCGGCTTGACTTCCCCAGCGGGTAATAATTACAAGTGTGGGGATAAGAGTTGCTTCAAACATTAAGAAGAAAAGGACAACTTCCGTTGAGCCAAAGGCTAAAATAAGGAAGGCCTGTAGGGAAATTAGTAGTGAGATATATATTCGTTGTCGGTTAATGGGCTCAGCGGCTAAATGATTCTGGCTTGCAAGGATCATAATTGGTAATAGTCAGCAAGATAGAACTAATAGGGGGGATGAGATTGGGTCTGTTGCCATGTAGGGGTTCAATGATTTTCACCCTGTTTCAGAGGCACATGTAAATCAGGCCAGGCTTAGCATAGAAATCAGGAGGCTGTGCATTAGAACAGTCGGTCATAATCACTTGGTACGGGAGTTCAGGTTGTTAATACTAGCATGACAGTGGGAATAAGGACCTTTTAGCATTGCAGAAGGTTTAGATTTTGGAGGCGGTCAGAGCCGTGGGTGCGTGCCGTTGCTACTAGCAGGGCTAGTCCCGCGCTGGCTTCACATACTGAGAGGGCCAGTAGAATAATGGGTGCGGCAGCAAAAGTAGTGGCGTTTAGTTGAAGTATCCATAAGGAGAGGCCAAGAAAAAGCGATAGCATCATGGCTTCTAAACACAAGAGGGCAGAAAGAAGGTGAATGCGGTTAAATGCCAGGCCAAAAAGTCCTGTAAGGAAGGCAATAGTGAAGGCTGAATGGGTGACGGCCATTAGACAATTGTGGACTTTAACCACAAGCTTTTGAGCCGAAATCAAATATTCTACTTGTACTAATTGTCTATTCGGCCCATTCTAGGCCTCCTTGCATTCACTCATAAACAAGTCCGAGGGTAAGAAGAATGAGGATGGCGGCTGCTCAAGAAAAGGTAAGGAGGGGGGAGGAAAGTTGGTTGCCTCATGGAAGGGGTAGAAGGAGAACAATTTCTAGGTCAAAGAGGAGGAAAAGGATAGCGACTAGGAAGAATCGTAGGGAAAATGGAAGTCGGGCAGAGCCCAGGGGGTCAAACCCGCATTCGTAGGGGGACAACTTCTCTTGGTCCGGGTTCATTTGGGGTAGTCAGAAGGAGACAATGGCCAAAATGGTAGAGAGGGCTGCTGTAATAATTACGATTGTTGTAAGAAGGTTCATTATCTTTCCTTGGATTTTGACCAAGACCTTGCGATTGGAAGTCGCGTGTACTATCTAATACTAGAAAGATTATGATCCTCATCAGTAGATGGAGATGTATAGGAAGAGTCAGACAACGTCTACGAAATGTCAGTATCAAGCTGCTGCTTCAAATCCAAAATGGTGCTCAGTGGTAAAGTGGTACTTGATTTGTCGGAGTAAACATACGGCAAGAAAGGTTGAGCCAACAATGACGTGCAGTCCGTGGAAGCCTGTGGCTACAAAGAAGGTGGAGCCATAAACCCCGTCTGCAATGGTAAAGGGGGCTTCATAATATTCTAATGCTTGAAGAATAGTAAAATAGAAGCCCAGCAGAATGGTTAGGGCTAGAGATTGAATTGCCTGAGCTCGCTCCCCCTCCATTATACTATGGTGGGCTCAAGTGACTGTAACACCTGAGGCAAGGAGAACAGCCGTGTTAAGTAGCGGTACTTCAAATGGGTCGAGGGTTGTGATTCCTGCTGGTGGTCAGCAGCCTCCAATTTCTGGTGTGGGGGCTAAACTCGAGTGGTAGAAGGCTCAGAAGAAGCCAAGAAAGAAGAATACTTCTGATGTAATAAAAAGAATCATACCGTATCGAAGGCCTTTTTGGACGGGGGGTGTGTGATGTCCTTGATATGTGCCCTCTCGTACAATGTCTCGTCATCATTGATACATTGTCAGAAGAAGAAGAACAGTGCCGATATATATAAGAGTTATCGTGTTGTAGTGAAACCAGATGGCTAGGCCGGATGTTATTAAAAGGGCGGCTACCGCCCCTGTTAGGGGTCAAGGGCTGGGGTCTACTATGTGAAATGCGTGTGCTTGGTGGGCCATTAGACGTTTTCTTGTAGGTAGAGGCTTAGAAGAAGTACAAATACATAGGCTTGAATCATCGCAACTGCTACTTCTAGAAGGGTAAGAAGAAAGAGTAGAATTGCTGTTAGTCCTGCTACTACAGGTATTAGTGGGAGAAGAACAAATGCAGCGGTTGCGATTAGTTGAATAAGAAGGTGACCAGCTGTTAAGTTGGCGGTTAGTCGGACTCCTAGTGCAAGGGGGCGAATAAACAGGCTGATTGTTTCGATAATAATTAAGATAGGAATAAGCAGCGTTGGAGTGCCTTCGGGAAGGAGGTGACCTAGGGCGTGGGTTGGTTGGTTTCGTATTCCAATAAGGACGGTGGCTAGTCATAGGGGGGCTGCTAGCCCTAAGTTTAGGGACAGTTGAGTAGTGGGAGTAAAAGTATAAGGCAATAAGCCTAACATGTTAAGGGTAATTAGATAAATTATTAGGGAGGTTAAGATAGTTGCCCATTTGTGTCCGCCCATATTAATGGGTAGTAGTAGCTGACTAGTAAAGCGGTTGATGAATCAGCTCTGAAGGGAAAGAAACCGGCTATTTATTCATCGTAAAGAGGGCGTTGGGTATAGAAGTCATGGGAGAGTAAGGGCTAGGGCTATTAGGGGAATGCCTAAATATACAGGGCTTATAAATTGATCGAAGAAGCTTAGTATCATGGTCAGTTTCAAGTACCTGTTTTTGGCTTTTGGGCCGCTTGGGATGTAGGGTCGTTGGGGAAGGAGTGAGCAAGAATTTTTGGTGGAATTACAGTAAGGAACACGAGTCACGAAAAGACCAGAATTATTAATCAAGGGGTGGGGTTGAGCTGGGGCATGTCACTGAGGGTGGTTGGGTGATCACCTATCTTTAGCCTAAAAGGCTAATGCTTGTCCGTATAAGCTTCTCAGCGAGGAGTCTTCGAGCATTCGGGAGGATCAGTCTTCAAAATGGTTTAGGGGGACTGCTTCTACTACGATGGGTATAAAACTGTGATTGGCGCCACAAATTTCGGAACACTGCCCGTAGAATACCCCTGAGCGGGATGCTAAGAAGGCTGTTTGGTTCAGGCGTCCGGGTACTGCATCTATTTTAACGCCTAAGGCAGGTACTGCTCAAGAGTGCAGTACGTCTTCGGCAGTAACAAGAACTCGTACCGGAGATTCTACCGGAACTACTATTCGATGATCTGCTTCTAGAAGTCGGAATTGACCTACGGCTAAGTCTACGGTTGGGATTATGTATGAGTCAAAGCCTAGTTCTTTATAATCGGTGTATTCGTAGCTTCAATATCATTGGTGCCCAATGGCTTTGACAGTTAAGTGGGGGTTATTAACTTCGTCCATAAGGTATAAGATTCGAAGGGATGGCAGGGCGATTAGGATAAGAATAATTGCGGGTAAAATTGTTCAGATAATTTCAATCTCTTGGGAATCTAAAATATTTTTGTTGGTTAGCTTAGTAGTAACCATGGCCACGATAATATAAAGGACAAGGGTGCTAATAAGGAAGACGATTATTAGGGCGTGGTCGTGGAAGTGAAGTAGTTCTTCTATAACCGGGGAAGCTGCATCTTGAAAACCTAGTTGTGAGGGGTGTGCCATTAAGTGTAAGACACGCGGGAATTTAACCCACAATTTTGCCCCGACAAGGCAATGTATTAACAAATATACTAGTGTCTTAAAGAAAGTGACAGAGCGGTTATGTGGCTGGCTTGAAACCAGTTTATGGGGGTTCGATTCCTTCCTTTCTCGTTAGTGCGATTGAACTTGAACAAAAGCAGGTTCTTCAAAGGTATGGTAGGGTGGAGGGCAACCATGTAGTCATTCTACATTGGTTATTGTTAGTTCAACGGATAGCACCTCCCGTTTAGCGGCAAAGGCTTCTCAGATAATAAACAGGAACATAATTACGGCTACAAGTGATACTAATGAGCCTAGAGAAGAGACTGTATTTCATAGTGTGTAAGCATCGGGGTAGTCTGAGTATCGTCGGGGCATTCCGGCAAGGCCAAGAAAATGTTGGGGGAAAAATGTTAGGTTGACTCCGACGAATATTACAGCAAAGTGGATTTTTGATCAAGTGCTGTGGAGTGTGTAGCCTGTAAACAGGGGAAACCAGTGAACAAAGGCAGCGACAATAGCAAAGACAGCTCCTATGGAGAGGACATAGTGGAAGTGGGCTACTACGTAGTATGTGTCATGTAGTACAATGTCTAGGGAAGAGTTAGCTAGGACGATCCCCGTTAGGCCCCCGACCGTAAAGAGGAAAATAAACCCCAGGGCTCACAGAAGGGGGGTTTCTCATTTGATTGCTCCTCCATGAAGGGTAGCTAGTCAGCTAAAGACTTTTACCCCCGTAGGAATGGCAATAATTATTGTGGCGGATGTAAAGTATGCTCGGGTGTCTACGTCCATTCCGACTGTGAATATGTGGTGGGCTCAAACAATAAAGCCTAGTAGACCAATTGCCATTATAGCTCACACTATACCCATATAGCCGAAAGGTTCTTTTTTGCCTGCATAGTAGGCAACGATGTGCGAGATCATTCCGAAGCCGGGCAGGATAAGAATATAAACTTCGGGGTGTCCGAAGAATCAGAATAGGTGTTGGTAAAGAATTGGGTCACCTCCTCCTGCCGGGTCAAAGAAGGTTGTATTTAAGTTCCGATCAGTGAGTAGCATTGTAATGCCTGCGGCTAGAACAGGAAGAGAGAGGAGAAGAAGGACGGCAGTGATTAGGACAGCTCAAACAAATAGGGGAGTTTGGTACTGAGTAATAGCGGGAGGTTTTATATTAACAATTGTTGTAATGAAGTTAATAGCCCCTAGAATTGAGGAAATTCCTGCAAGATGTAGAGAAAAAATTGTTAAATCTACAGAGGCCCCTGCGTGGGCAAGGTTGCCTGCAAGAGGTGGGTAAACCGTTCATCCTGTTCCTGCCCCGGCTTCAACGCCCGACGAGGCAAGTAGCAGTAGGAAAGAGGGGGGAAGGAGTCAGAAGCTTATGTTATTCATTCGAGGAAATGCTATATCAGGGGCCCCAATCATTAGGGGGATAAGTCAGTTTCCGAAGCCTCCAATCATGATTGGTATTACTATAAAGAAGATTATTACAAATGCATGCGCCGTAACGATAACGTTATAAATTTGGTCGTCGCCAAGAAGGGCCCCGGGTTGGCTTAGTTCAGCCCGGATGAGTAAGCTAAGAGCTGTTCCAACTATTCCAGCTCAGGCACCAAAAACTATATAAAGGGTGCCGATATCTTTGTGGTTGGTGGAGAAGAATCAACGTGTGATTGCCACAGGTAAGATGGCTGAGGTTTAAGTGGTGGGTTGTAGCCCCATAGACAGAGGTTTGAGTCCTCTTCTTATCAAGCTTTGAGGTGTTTTACACGTCAGATTGCAAACCTGAAGTAGTAGGCTTATCCCTGCCGGGGCTTTCCCCGCCCTTTTGGCCCGCCGCAGGGCGGGGAAAGGATTAGATGGATGCTCGCTGGTTAGGGCGCTTAGCTGTTAACTAAGAGTTTGTAGGATCGAGGCCTGCCTGTCTAGAAAGGTCTTAGCTTAATTAAAGTGTTTGTTTTGCATATAAAAGATGTGGGATAGAGGCCCGCAGACCTTAAGAATCGGGGGCTGGGGGATTTTCACCCTCGCTTAGGACTTTGAAGGCCCTTGGTCTAAATACTATCCTAAGCCCCCGTTAAGAGGAAAAGAGGGCGGTGATTAGGGGTGTAAGAGGAAGAAGGGCCAGGGTACTTGTTGTAGCAATAGCCAGGGGAAGGGTGGCCTGGGAGGTGTGAAGTCGTCAGGGGGAGAGCCCTATAGGTGTGTTTGGCGGGGTGGTTAACGCTATTGCGTACGATAGACGAAGGTAAAAGTAGAGGCTAAGGAGGGCGGAGAGTGCAGTGATGGTGGCTGTTAGGGCTAGCCCTTGTGTGGTTAACTCTTGAAGAATAAGTCACTTTGGCATAAATCCTGACAGTGGGGGGAGTCCACCAAGTGAGAGAAGGATTAGGGGTACTAGCGCGGTAAGGGCTGGTGTTTTGGCTCAAGATGTGGATAATGAGTTAATGTTTGTGGATTTGTTTACTTTAAAAACAATAAATGTTGAGAAGGTCATAGTAATGTAGAGTGCCAGGGTAAGAAGGGTCAGAGATGGGGAGAACTGAAGAACTAGAATCATTCAGCCAAGGTGTGCAATTGATGAGTATGCTAGGATTTTCCGTAGTTGTGTTTGGTTCAGTCCCCCTCAGCCACCAATAAGTGTTGAGGAGAGGCCAAGAATAACAAGAAGGGTTGGGTTATGTTGGGGGATTTGGACTAGTAGGGCAAATGGGGCTAGCTTTTGTCAGGTAGACAAGATGAGTCCTGTGGTTAGGTCCAATCCCTGAAGAACTTCAGGGAGCCAGAAGTGTGTTGGTGCAAGTCCAACTTTTATTGCTAATGCAATGGTAGCAATTGTGGTGGGGATGGGGTGGGCTATCTGCAAGATTTCTCACTGGCCCGTAACCCATGCGTTTGTTGTTGCGGCAAATAAGAGGGTGGCAGCTGCCGCAGCCTGGATGAGAAAATATTTAGTGGTGGCTTCAACTGCCCGGGGGTGAGGTTGGCGTGTCATTAGTGGTAGAATTGCTAGAGTATTTAATTCAAGGCCTACCCAGGCAATTAGTCAGTGCGAGCTGGCAAAGGTGATTGCAGTTCCGAGGCCCAAGGCCGACATGAGCATTGCTAGGACAAAGGGGTTCATTAGTGAGGGAAGGATTCTAACCAACATGTCCGGGGTATGGGCCCGAAAGCTTTATTTAGCTGACCTTACTAGAAAGTGGTGTAGAGGAAGCACTAAGAGTTTTGATCTCTTCAGGTAGGGTTCGAATCCCTTCTTTCTAAGGAGTTGGGGGGACTTTAACCCCCATGATTCACTCTATCAAAGTGGTCCTTTAGCTTCAGGCACAGCTCCGGCTAATATTGGGGGGGGAGGCCGGCGAAGGCGATTGGGAGGGAGAGGTGCCAGATGACCAATGCCAGGGTTAGTGGAAGGAAGTTTTTTCATACAAGGTGCATAAGTTGGTCGTATCGAAATCGGGGGTAGGATGCACGAACCCAAAGAAAAACAACTGAGAGGAGGGCTGCCTTTGTCATTAGATTGACAGTAGTTAGCTCGGGGAAAGTTGGGAAGTGAGATGCTCCAAGGAATAGGGTGGCAGAAAGGGTGTTTATCAAGAGGATATTGGCGTATTCTGCTAAGAAAAATAATGCAAAGGGCCCCGCTGCGTACTCCACATTAAATCCCGAGACTAGTTCCGATTCCCCCTCAGTAAGATCGAAGGGTGCACGGTTTGTTTCTGCAAGGGTAGAGATGTATCATATTGCGGCGAGAGGTCAGGCTGGGGCGATTAGTCAAATGGCCTCTTGGGCAGTACCAAATGTTTGAAGCGTAAAGTTGCCGGCAAGAACAATGGTGCTGAGAAGAATAAGCCCTAGGCTGACTTCATACGAAATGGTTTGGGCTACCGCCCGAAGGGCCCCAATTAAGGCATATTTTGAGTTGGATGCTCAGCCTGCCCCCATAATAGCATAAACTGCAAGGCTAGAAAGAGCTAAAATAAAGAGAATGCCCAGGTTAATATCAATAACTGGATATGGTATAGGTATGGGGGCCCACAGAATTAAGGCAAGGGTGAGGGTAAGTATTGGGGCTAGGAGGAAGAGCACGGGGGATGAGGTGGAAGGGCGGATGGGCTCCTTAATAAATAGTTTTACCCCATCTGCGATTGGTTGAAGAAGGCCGTAGGGTCCAACTACATTAGGGCCCTTCCGGAGTTGCATGTACCCTAGAACCTTTCGTTCAAGAAGGGTAAAGAATGCAACTGCTAGGAGAACAGGCACGATAAAGGCTAGGGGATTAATAACGTGAACTAAAATGGCTGATATCATAGTTGGGGAGAGGAGTTGAACCTCTGTATAAAGAGCTTAAATCTTTTGCACTTTCCGTACTCTGCCACCTCAACAGTCTTTCTCTTAGACAAAGGCGTATGCTTTCTTGCCTATTTTAGTTGTTGTCACTAGGTGAAAGGGAGGCGTGCCTTCAGCATGGGCCTCTTCTTTTCGGTCCTTTCGTACTAGAAAAAATCATTTCATAGATAGAAACTGACCTGGATTACTCCGGTCTGAACTCAGATCACGTAGGACTTTAATCGTTGAACAAACGAACCCTTAATAGCGGCTGCGCCATTAGGATGTCCTGATCCAACATCGAGGTCGTAAACCCCCTTGTCGATATGGGCTCTAGAAGGGGATTGCGCTGTTATCCCTAGGGTAACTCGGTCCGTTGATCGGCCTTGCCGGATCATGTTTGGTCAGAATTTCTGCTCATTAGAGGTGCTACTCTGGTTTTAAAGGGGTTTACCCTCATTCCACACGGGGGTTTTGTTTTACTCCGTGGTCGCCCCAACCAAAGACAGTCGGGCAGTTGCCACTAAGTTTAGGCCCTTGTCCGGGTTGTTTAACATGGTCTGCTTTTTGTCTAAAGCTCCATAGGGTCTTCTCGTCTTATGTAAATATCCCCGCTTCTGCACGGGGAGATCAATTTCATTGACTTAAAAAAGGAGACAGTTTAGCCCTCGTTATGCCATTCATACAGGTCTTCATTTAAAAGACAAGTGATTGCGCTACCTTCGCACGGTCAGAGTACCGCGGCCGTTAAACAATAGTCACAGGGCAGGCGGGACCTCTTATTCTTGGATTGCAAGAGGCGATGTTTTTGGTAAACAGGCGAGGCTAGAGGTGTTTGCCGAGTTCCTTCTTTTTCTTTTAGTCTTTCCTTGTATGCACTCTGGTGTGAGGTTAACGGTTTGGGGTGGATGTTTTTCTTGTGGCCGGGCCATTATGTTCCAATTCCCTCTTCTTTGGGGACGTTAATTTTCGGTGTGGGTTCGTTCCGATGTACACTTGTGCGAGGAGAGAGTCTTGGTCTCTTATTACTCATATTAGCATAATCTCTTCCATATGTGTATGGAATAGGTCCAGTATATGTAGGGGGGTAAGATGTAGTGGTCCGGATAATTGGGGAAGGGAGGTGTATGAGCTTTAACGCTTTCTGTGTGGGTGGCTGCCTTTAGGCCAACTACAACACTACCCCTTAATTAATGTTATGATCTTAACCCTTCTGGGAAAGTTGTATCTTTTTCAAAGGGGCTGTACCCCCTTTGACTAACTCTTTTGTCCTCTTGGGGGCTTAAAAGTGTAACCAGCAGTGAGGAAAGAGGGCAAAAGGCTGAACTCCTGTTCAATTCCTGGACAACCAGCTATAACCAAGTTCGGTAGGTCTGTCACCTCTACTCAAAGCTCTCCCCACTCTTTTGCCACAGAGACGGGTTCGCCCTATAAGGCTGTCTTGGAGTAGCTCACTTGGTTTCGGGGTATCAAACTAAAGTTCTCTTTGCTTGATGTCTTCTTGCTAAATCATGATGCAAAAGGTACGAGGGTTAAACTCTGCTTTTCAATGCTTTACTGATCTATTTCATCTCTCTTTCAGCGTTCCCTTGCGGTACTGTTGCTATTGCTCCGAGTGGTCCTTTTCTGTCGCCCATACTTAGGTGGTAAAATGATTTGTTTATAAGTCTTTAGTTTATTAGGGGGTAGAAATAGTTAGTTGTTGTGTTTGATGGGTTGAGCTAGCTATTGGGCGTCAAAATAATTCGATTTGCACGAATGTCTTCTCGGTGTAAGGGAGATGCTGTTCTGGCTGAGCTATATTTTGAATTTTCCAAGCACACCTTCCGGTACACTTACCATGTTACGACTTGCCTCCCCTTTGTAGGGTGTTATTATTTAGTTACTATATTAAGATCTAACTTGGGGAGAGTGACGGGCGGTGTGTGCACGCTTCAGAACCATTTCAGGGGGACACTCTGTTTGCCCTCTTACTTCTAAATCCTCCTTCATGTGTGCATTTTCAGCGTTACAGTTCGTTTTAGCTGTTTTAGCAATTGTAGCCCATTTCTTCCCTTCTCATACGCTACACCTCGGCCTGACGTTTTGGGCTATGCCAATTTTGCTCACTACTGGGCCTTCACAGGGTGGGCTGACGACGGCGGTATATAGGCGGGTGGGACAAGAGAAGGTGAGGTTGAACGGGGGTTATCGGTTCTAGAACAGGCTCCTCTAGGTGGGTGTGAAGCGCCGCCAAGTCCTTTGGGTTTCAAGCTGGTGCTCGTAGTACCCGGGCGGATAGAATTGGTACGGTTCTATCTAGGTTTAAGACTAGGCATAGTGGGTTATCTAATCCCAGTTTGTTTCCTAGCTTTCGTGGATTCAAGTGATGTAAAGCTACTTTCGTGGTTGGTCTTCATGTCTTCGAGTGCGTTTTACAGCTTTGGAAATGTTCGGCTTTAGTTTTTTAGGGTGAATTAACCACTCTTTACGCCGGCGACTGTCAGCTTGGGTCTCTCGTATAACCGCGGTGGCTGGCACGAGTTTTACCGACCCTCTATAACTTTTACTAAGTCAAGCTTTCGCTTATGGCTTAATGTTTATCACTGCTGAGGTCCCTTGAGGGTGTGGCTAAGCAAGGTGTCGTGGGCGTTTCCTGAGGAAGTGCCTGATACCAGCTCCTTGCTCCCGGGCAGGGAGTTGTGGGCATTCTCACAGGGGTGCGGATACTTGCATGTGTAAGTTTAGTTACAGTTGACAGTAAAGTCAGGACCAAGCCTTTGTGCTTTCGGGACTTTCTAGGGTCCATCCTAACGTCTTCAGTGTTATGCTTTAGTTAAGCTACGATAGC